ATAATTTCTGAATTTATGCGCAAATAAAAATTTAGGAAAGGAAGTTTTCGAATCACTGACTCAGGTCCATTGTCGAATCCTACTCAGCGGAATATGGGGGTACTTATGGCAGAACGGGTCGATCTGGTCTTTCACAATAAAGTGATAGATAGAACTGCTATGAAACGACTTATTAGCAGATTAATAGATCATTTCGGAATGGCATATACATCACATATCCTGGATCAAATGAAGACTTTGGGTTTCCAGCAAGCCACTGTTACATCTATTTCATTAGGAATAGATGATCTTTTAACAATACCATCTAAGGGATGGTTAGTCCGAGACGCTGAACAACAAAGTTTTTTTTTGGAGAAACACCATCATTATGGGAATGTACATGCAGTAGAAAAATTACGTCAATCTATTGAGATATGGTATGCCACAAGCGAATATTTGAGACAAGAAATGAATCCTAATTTTCGGATGACTGATCCTTCTAATCCAGTCCATCTAATGTCCTTTTCGGGAGCTAGAGGAAATGCATCTCAAGTACATCAATTAGTAGGTATGAGAGGATTAATGTCGGATCCCCAAGGACAAATGATTGATTTACCTATTCAAAGCAATTTGCGTGAAGGACTCTCTTTGACAGAATATATAATTTCCTGCTACGGAGCCCGCAAAGGAGTAGTGGATACTGCTGTACGTACATCAGATGCTGGATATCTCACACGTAGACTTGTTGAAGTGGTTCAACACATTATTATACGTAGAATAGATTGTGGTACTATCCAAGGTATTTCCGTGAGTCCTCGAAATGAGATGACAGAAATCATTTTTGCCCAAACACTAATTGGTCGTGTATTAGCAGACGATATATATATAGGTCTACGATGTATTGCCACTAGGAATCAAGATATTGGGATTGGGCTTATCAATCAATTCATAACTTTTCGAGCACGACCAATATATATTCGAACCCCCTTTACTTGCAGAAGCATATCTTGGATCTGTCAATTATGTTATGGTCGGAGTCCCACTCATGGTGACCTAGCCGAATTGGGAGAAGCTGTAGGTATTATTGCGGGTCAATCGATTGGGGAACCGGGGACTCAACTAACATTAAGAACTTTTCATACCGGTGGAGTATTTACAGGTGGTACTGCCGAACATGTACGAGCTCCTTCTAATGGAAAAATAAAATTTAATGAGGATTTTGTTCATCCCACGCGTACCCGTCATGGGCATCCTGCTTTTTTATGTTCTATGGATTTATATGTAATTATTGAGAATCGGAGTGTTATCCATAATGTGAATATTCCGCCAAAGAGTTTGATTTTAGTTCAAAATAATCAATATGTAGAATCAGAACAAGTGATTGCTGAGATTCGTGCGGGAACGTCCACTTTTCATTTTAAAGAGAAAGTCCGAAAACATATTTACTCTGAATCAGAGGGAGAAATGCACTGGAGTACGGGTGTCTACCATGCACCCGAATATACATATGGTAATGTTCATCTATTACCAAAAACAAGTCATTTATGGATATTAGCAGGAGGCCCGCGCGGATCCAGTATAATGTCTTTTTCGATCCACAAGGATCAAGATCAAATTAATGCTCATTCTTTTTCTGTCGAAGACAAATATATCTCTGACCTCTCAATGACTAATGATCGAGTAAGACATAAATTGTTGGATACTTCTAGTAAAAAAGATATGGAAATCATTGATTATTCAATATCTAATCGAATTATATCTAATGGTAAGTGGAATTTAATATATCCGTCTATTCTCCAAGAGAATTCAGATTTATTAGCAAAAAGGCGAAAAAATAGATTCATCATCCCATTAAAATATGATCAAGAATGGCAAAAAGAACTAATATCCTGTTTTGGTATTTCAATTGAAATACCCATAAATGGTATTTTACGTAGAAATAGTATTCTTGCTTATTTTGATGATCCACGATACAGAAGAAGCAGTTCAGGAATTACTAAATATGGGACTGCGGAGGTAGATTCAATCATAAAAAAAGAGGATTTGATTGAGTATCGAGGAACAAAAGAATTGAGTCTGAAATACCAAATGAAAGTAGATCGGTTTTTTTTCATTCCCGAAGAAGTGCATATTTTACCTGGATCCTCGTCCATAATGGTCCGGAACAATAGTATCATTAGAGTATATACACGACTTGCTTTAAATAAAAGAAGTCGAATAGGCGGATTAGTTCGAGTGGAAAGAAAAAAAAAAAGTATTGAACTGAGAATCTTTTATGGAGATATTCATTTTCCTGGAGAGACAGATAAGATATCCAGGCACTGCGGCATTTTGATACCGCCAGTAACAGGAAAAAAAAAAAATTCTAAGGAATCAAAAAAATTGAAAGATTGGATCTATGTCCAGCGGATCACACCTACCAAGAAAAAGTATTTTGTTTCGGTTCGGCCCGTAGTTACATATGAAATAGCCGACGGGATAAATTTAGCAACACTTTTTCCTCAGGATCTCTTGCGGGAAAAGGATGATGTCCAACTTCGAATTGTCAATTATATCCTTTATGAATATGGCAAGTCAATTCGAGGAATTTATAACACAAGTATTCAATTAGTTCGGACTTGCTTAGTATTAAATTGGGACCAAAAACAAAATGGTTCCAAAAAAGAGGTTTATGCCTCCTTTGTTGAGGTAAGGACAAATGATCTAATTCGGGATTTCATAAGAATTGAGTTAGTCAAAGTCAAGTCCACTCTTTCATATAGCGGAAAAAGATATAATATAACAGATTCGGGATTGATTCCTAATAAGGGGCTAGATCGCGCCAATATCAATCCCTTTCATTCCAAGGCGAAGTTTCAATTACTTATCCAACAGCAAGGAACTATTGGTACGCTGTTGAATCAACATAAGGAATGCCAATCTTTGATAATTTTGTCATCATCCAACTGTTTTCGAATTAGTCCATTCAAGGGTTCGAAATATAACAATGCGATAAAAGAATTGGATCCCCTAATCCCAATTAGGTATTTGTTGGGTCCCTTAGGTACTATTGTACCTAAAATAACGAATTTTTATTCATCTTACCATTTATTAACTCATAATCTAATCTTGTTAAAGAAATATTTACTACTTAACAATTTTAAACAGACTTTTAAAGTACTTCAAGTACTTAAATATTGTTTAATGGATGAAAATAGAAGAATTTATAATCCCAATTCATGCAGTAATATAATTTTGAATCCATTCCATTTAAATTGTTGTTTTCTTCATCACGATTCTGGTGAAGAGACATCCACAATAATTTGCCTTGGGCAATTTTTTTGTGAAAATGCATGTTTATTCAAATATGGGCCACACATAAAAAAATCTGGTCAAATTTTAATTGTTCATGTTGACTCCTTAGTTATAAGATCGGCTAAGCCCTATTTGGCTACCCCAGGAGCAACAGTTCATGGTCATTATGGAGAAATCCTTTATGAAGGAAAGACACTAGTTACATTTATATATGAAAAATCAAGATCTGGTGACATAACGCAGGGTCTTCCAAAAGTGGAACAGGTCTTAGAAGTGCGTTCAATTGATTCAATATCGATGAACCTCGAAAAGAGAGTCGAAAGTTGGAACGAACGTATACCAAGAATTCTTGGAATCCCCTGGGGATTCTTGATTGGAGCTGAGTTAACCATAGCCCAGAGTCGTATCTCTTTGGTTAATAAAATTCAAAAGGTTTATCGATCTCAGGGAGTACAGATCCATAATAGACATATAGAGATCATTGTACGTCAAATAACATCAAAAGTGTTGGTTTCAGAAGATGGAATGTCTAATGTTTTTTCACCCGGAGAATTAATCGGATTGTTGCGAGCGGAACGAGCGGGACGTGCTTTAGACGAAGCGATCAATTATCGGGCAATCTTATTGGGAATAACGAGGGCATCCCTGAATACTCAAAGTTTCATATCCGAAGCGAGTTTTCAAGAAACCGCTCGAGTTTTAGCAAAAGCCGCTTTACGAGGTCGTATTGATTGGTTGAAAGGACTGAAAGAGAACGTTGTTCTGGGGGGGCTTATTCCTGTTGGTACTGGATTCAAAAAATTAGTACACCATTCAAGAGAAAACAAAAATATTTATTTGGAAATCAAAAGGAAAAATTTATTCGAGTTGGAAATGGGAGATATTTTGTTATACCATAGAGAATTATGTGCTCCAAACAATTTTCATGGGACATTACAACAACCATTTACGCGATTTTCCTAAGAAGAGATTCATTCTTTTTACTTTAACTATTTGGTTAGGTTGGTCCAATTATTTATATTAATTTAGTAATAAAAAAATAAGTAATTAAAAGAAATTAATGGTTTGGGCTATATATCAAGGGTCAATCCACGGTAGAAGGTTCCGTCGGAACAATTATTTATTTCAGGGTACCTTGTCGCTTAAAAAAGGAAGTGTGGGGAAATGCGGGGAAAAATGATAAAAAGATATTGGAACATCAATTTAGGAGAAATGATGGAAGCGGGAGTGCACTTTGGTCATGGTACTCGAAAATGGAATCCTAGAATGGCCCCTTACATCTCTGCAAAGCGTAAAGGTATTCATATTATAAATCTTACGAGAACTGCTCGTTTTTTATCAGAAGCCTGTGATTTAGTTTTTAATGCAGCAAGTAGTGGAAAAACCTTTTTAATCGTTGGTACCAAAAATAAAGTAGCGGATTTAGTAGCATCAGCTGCAATAGGGGCTCGGTGTCATTATGTTAATAAAAAGTGGCTCGGTGGTATGTTAACGAACTGGTCCACTACGGAAACGAGACTTAATAAGTTCAGGGACTTAAGAGCAGAACAAAAGATGGGGAAACTCAACCATCTTTCCAAAAGAGATGCAGCAATGGTGAAGAGAAAATTATCTACCTTGCAAACATATTTGGGTGGGATCAAATATATGACGGGGTTACCCGATATTGTAATCATCGTTGATCAGCAAGAAGAATATACGGCTCTTCGAGAATGTGTCATTTTAGGGATTCCTACTATTTGTTTAATTGATACAAATTGTGACCCGGATCTCGCAGATATTTCGATTCCAGCTAACGATGATGCTATAGCTTCAATTCGATTCATTCTTAACAAATTAGTATTCGCAATTTGCGAGGGTCGTTATAGCTATATAAGAAATCGTTGATTATGATTAAGAATAATAAAATTAATTAATTGTTTGGGAACTCGATCGATTTATTGGATCGGTTACTATTCTTGAACTTCAAAAAGAGATGGAGATAAAAATAGGGAAGGGATATTTATATTATGTTATGTGATTTTTTAGTATCCTAAATTCAATTTGTATTATAAAGATGATTAATGTTGGTGAGTTGAGAAAGAGATGGTTGAATCAAAATAATTTTTTAAGTTCGATTTATATCAGAGGACAATATGAATGCTATACCATGTTCCATTAAAATACTCAATGGGTTATACGATATATCGGGTGTAGAAGTAGGCCAACATTTATATTGGCAAATAGGAGGTTTACAAATCCATGCCCAAGTACTTATCACTTCTTGGGTCGTAATTGCTATCTTATTAGGTTCAGTCATCATAGCAGTTCGGAATCCACAAACAATTCCGACCGACGGTCAGAATTTCTTCGAATATGTCCTTGAATTTATTCGAGACTTGAGTAAAACTCAGATTGGAGAAGAATATGGTCCTTGGGTTCCCTTTATTGGAACTATGTTCCTATTTATTTTTGTTTCTAACTGGTCAGGTGCTCTTTTACCTTGGAAAATTATACAGTTACCTCATGGGGAGTTAGCTGCGCCCACGAATGATATAAATACTACTGTTGCTTTAGCTTTACTCACGTCAGTGGCATATTTTTATGCGGGTCTTACCAAAAAAGGATTGGGGTATTTTGGGAAATACATCCAACCAACTCCAATACTTTTACCAATTAACATCCTAGAAGATTTTACAAAACCTTTATCTCTTAGTTTTCGACTTTTCGGGAATATATTGGCTGATGAATTAGTAGTTGTTGTTCTTGTTTCTTTAGTACCTTCAGTAGTTCCTATCCCCGTTATGTTTCTTGGATTATTTACAAGCGGTATTCAAGCTCTTATTTTTGCAACTTTAGCCGCGGCTTATATAGGTGAATCCATGGAGGGTCATCATTGATTAGCTTTTTTAATAGTCTTTTTTCACTTACCCGAAGTCATGCATGATTCCAAATACGCATTTGGTTGGGCAACATAATACATATATATTTGTATCTATATATGTATGGATGACCTAATCTCGTAAGAGGGAAGACAGACGATATTACGGAATTGGAAAAATATGGGTTAGGGGGTCAAGTCAAACTAGATATATGTAATATCTATAAGTCTAACCCTTAGATATGTTTCGAAGAATGATTCTAAAATCCAATTAAATATAAAATAAAATGTAGGTAGTTTACATTATGGAAGAAACAAATGTATATGTGATATTAGATATTTATTAGTTATATAGGGATTATCCCTATGGACTATATATTATATATTTCTATATTTTATTCCTATTTCTTTCCCAGTATATTATTAATATCTATTTTTATATTTATATTATAATACTATTTATTATTACTATTATTGAATGTTGATTCTTTATATTTTTTTTTTAACCACACTGCATTTCGTTTAGATGGATTACAATACAATATAAGTCTTTCTCTTTCGTCTGTAATTGTAGATTGAATGAAAAAACAGATGAACGTATGGATATAGAAAGTAAGTAAAGAACGAAGAATTGAATGAAAGAATGGTTCGAAACTAAGAAATGCAATAAGTAGAACTATATGCATATGAGTTTACAAAGATTTAATTATGAGTAGAAACTAAAAAAAAAAAAAAAGAGATATCGAAGTCATTCTGACGATTCACTAATATTAGAATTTCAATTCAGAGTTTTTAATTACTTTGACCCGATAGATCGTAGTGATAAAATAAGTAATAATGCATTGGTTGATTGTATCATTAACCATTTATTTTTTTTTGTACGAGGAACTTACTATGAATCCACTGATTTCTGCCGCTTCCGTTATTGCTGCTGGATTGGCCGTAGGGCTTGCTTCCATTGGACCTGGAGTTGGCCAAGGTACTGCTGCGGGCCAAGCTGTAGAAGGTATTGCGAGACAACCAGAAGCGGAAGGTAAAATACGAGGTACTTTATTGCTTAGTCTAGCTTTTATGGAAGCTTTAACAATTTACGGACTGGTCGTGGCATTAGCACTTTTATTTGCAAATCCTTTTGTTTAATTTAATCCTAAAATTAGAAATGTGAAAACGTACGTTATGCACTTTTTTCTTAGTCTTAGTTTATTTTATTAACTTGGACTTGCCGTTTGCTTCTTCTAATTATATCAACACTTTAATCCTAACAATTACTTATGAGACAATACCCCGGGAAGGGCTTATTTGAGGATGAGGAATTCACGGATCCGATCGCTTTCTTCCTTCCCATTCCCACCCTTAGTACAAGGGAA